ACATGAGGAGGAACATATTTACTAGTTATATCATCTGCAATCGCTTGAATCTCGAGACGTTCTTCGAACCAATCATATACTTTATTGAGATAGGTAACCCAAGAAGGACTCCCCCTCTGAGAGCCACATATGAGAATTTCATCTCGTACGGCTCAAGCCGAAACACACAAATACTGGTTTCAATGGATATGGAATAGATAGTTCAAAACTTCTTGGGTCTTAGCCACGTCACTCTATTTGACCCAAAGATACGAAGTAAGAATAAGAAAAATCCGGAATCTCTTCTTTGTGATGATAATGCCAAGAAATACAATCTCAAGTTGGCTCCTCCATCTTTCTTTATGTTAATTATAACAGGCCTCTTGAATCTTCTCTTCCCTATCTTTTTTTTTTTTAACTTTATTTGATATTATTTGATAAGAATTATCTTGTTGAGACCCTATGAATCAATTGAAACCTCAGATTCATACTAGAACCACGATGATTTAAGAAAGCAAAAGCTAAACTAAAAGTTTCTCTGAGTAAAAACCATTTGATCATCACTTATTCAATGAATGTAATGACTCAATAAAATCTATATCTATAGCTATAGAAAGAGTTTTCTTTTGGTCAAAACTGAAAGGAAAAATTTGTTTGATTTCGAAAAGGCCTATTTCCATCCGCTTGCGAGGTCTGAAGAATAGGTATGAATCATAGTTCAAATATTTCTTTTATTGATCTATTCTATATAGTCCGTGCTCCAGAGACTAGAATAAATATCTGACGAAGTAGAATCATCTTGATAGAGATGACAGGTACATTCTCTGTATTATCAATAGGATCAATTATAACAAGTCACACGCTCATATTCCGGAAATTAAATATTGAAACAAATAAATTTCACGATCGAACTACCAGAATAGTCTATAAATACAAGTCTTAAGCAATCTTAAGTTGAAGTATTAAGTAAGTTTAAGTAAAATAATCCTTTTTTATTGATTTATTGAAAAATAAAGACTTCCCGTTTTTATAAACTAATTCATTGAAATTCCGTCCAGTAAAATGGAAGAATTATAAATTTCCAAAATAATAGATAAAAATATTGCAAATAGAGCCATTGCAACCCCCATAAGTGGTGTAGTCCCCCATCCTGGAGCTACTTTTCCATATTCCGAATTCAATGGTTTCAATAAATTCCCTACGTTAGTTCGTCTTGGCCCAGATCTAGAACTACTCTCAACGGTTTTTGTAGCCATAAATCCTCTTTCATCATGAGTTTAAATCTTTTGACTTTGTATATCCTTCCGTTTTAGTTGTAAATAAACGACATTGTGGTGATCCATTGTGATCTTGAAATTATCGAAAAATGGAAACAGCAACCCTAGTCGCCATCTCCATATCCGGTTTACTTGTAAGCTTTACTGGGTACGCCTTATATACCGCTTTTGGGCAACCCTCGCAAAAATTAAGAGATCCCTTCGAAGAACATGGGGACTAGTTGAAGTAATGAGCCCCCCATATTCATATTGGGGGGCTCATTACTTCCATGGAGATAATGAAAAATCATTTCATTTTTTTAGTTGGAACTTTAGGTGGTTCTCGAAAAAAGATAGCGAAAAAGATTATTCCTAAAGTTGAAACTAACAGGAATGTATAAACCAATGCTTCCATAGATTCGATCGTGGTTTACGTGGTTTACAATTATAGCTTCCATACCTATTCATTTTGGGTCATTTACAAAAAAACATTATAAATTTAAATTTACAATTTGCTATTACTATAATTCTATCTATCTATTATAATTCTATCTATCTATCTATCTATCTATTATAATTCTATCTATCTATATATATATATATAAATATATAAGTATAATTAAGTATAATATAAATAATAAGTATAATATAAATAATAAATATTTAAATATTAATATAAATATAATATATAAATAAATTATAAATATAATATTAATATATAAATATATAAATAAATATAATATATAATAAAAAAATAAATAAAATAAATAATAATATAGATAATAATAGATAATAAAAAAATATATATATATATATATATATATAGGCAAAGGAATCTTGTATCAAACTACTTGTATCCTTGTAGTTGGATCTCCAAGTTTTTGGAATGCTCCAAATTCCACTTGAGCATCCAAATCTGGATCAATACCGGCAAAAACATCTCTAAACAAGGTTCTGGCGCCGTGCCAAATGTGTCCGAAAAAAAAGAGCAAAGCAAATGTAGTATGCCCAAAAGTGAACCAACCCCTCGGACTGCTACGAAAAACACCATCGGATTTCAAAGTAGCCCGGTCTAATTCAAAAATTTCACCTAATTGGGCACGTCTAGCATATTTTTTCACAGTAGCAGGATCACTATAACTGACTCCATTGAGTTCTCCACCATAGAATTCAACAGTTACCCCTACTTGTTCAACACTATACTTTGATTCTGCCCTTCTAAAAGGAACATCGGCCCTCACAATTCCGTCTCCATCTACCAAAAC